AAAGATTTATCATCTCTAGGGGATTAAATCCCGAGTTATTGCGAAGTAAAAAAACCGATGAGATTATGGAAGTAAATATTCTTGCATTTATTGCTACTGCACTATTCATTCTAGTTCCTACCGCCTTTCTGCTTATCATTTACGTAAAAACAGTCAGCCAAAATGATTAATTCAAATGAATTTTAAAATTCATTTGAATTAAACTTTCCTTCTGAGTTCTTATCAAAAATTGACGAAGTCAAATGAAAAGGATTCCAATTTTACGTCTTAACTTAAATGAAACGAGCGCACTATAATCAGCAGTTTTCTAAGAGATAGATAGTATGGTAGAAAGATGCATCTTTCTACCATACTATTAACTAATAAGCAAGGGGAAACTTTGCCTATTTTTAACGCCCCAACCCTGATATGAAATAAGTGGAGAAAGCAAAAATCGAAATCGACTTTCTCAAATTAGAAAACAAAGGGTAAATGCCCATGCCTCGCCCCAGTCAAGATCTTATTGTTGCCCAGTCTCTCGTTAGACAACCACCATCCCTATATCATTTCTCCTGGAAAGTGCGTATACACGTAACAAAACGACTTCTTCTTTGAAGAGTAAAGAGGGAAACAAATAAAAAAGGGGGGTCCATCTTCCTCAGTATCCATCTATAAAAATAGTAAGAGCCCATTCCCGTTGATTGAAATAGAAAATTTCGGAAGAATTTGAGGTTGGAATAAATTTCCAATCATCTGAATCCCTTTCTTTTCGAAATACAATACAAGGGCGGGAATCGATGAAATATCTCTTTAATTGAAAATTGAAAGAGTATGATTCATATCATAGATTACTCGATTGGAGTCCAATGAGATTCCAAATTCAGAGATTTTGATTTGAAATAGTTTCAAATCAAATGCGTTGCAGAACGATCTATAAAACAATCGATACGGTTTTATTTTTGATTCCTGAACTCAATTAGTAGTACTTCTAGAGCCCACTTCTTCCCCACACTACGAGTGAAAGGGAAAATGTAAAGACTACCATTAAAGCAGCCCAAGCGAGACTGACTATATCCATGTGCATTATGTCCCCTATCTCTATAAATACGAAGGAATTATTCCATTATTCCTCACTAATAATAGTGGAATCAATGCCGCAGAGTCAAAAAGGGGTTCTGACCGAACACTATTGAGAAAGCAATCCAATAAATCGATTATGATTTCGAATCAGGAAAGATTAAAAACACAAGCAAAATACATAGTAACATCTCAAGGAAATGGGAACATGTAGGAATAAGAATAATAAGGTCTATTCTTTTTTTGTTTTGTTTACATTCTAAGTAAAAACAGAAGGGGGGAAATCACTAAAAACGAGAAATCACTATCTATTACAGATCTCTATTTCCCCATTTGATCGAATCCGTACCCCCCTTTCCGATTATCCCTGCGAAACAGGGGGCTTGGGTAGGCGTTACCGAAAAGAAAGCATTTCTTTTTACTCTCTTTTCTAGAAAAGTCAATTATTCATCCAATCTAATATTGATTGGATACCTGAGCACTCAGAGATTCTCGCAAGTCCGTCTTATATAAAGCAACTTCCGACCCCTCCCCAAACTATTAATTGAATTTCCAGGCTTTACAATTTGATTCAAGATCCAGTCATTAGCCACTTCCTTAGTAATAGAAGGGAATCGTGAAGTCTTGATAACCCCTCTACCAGTAGATTCGAATATTTCCTTGAATCCTAGATGCGAACGGGGCTTCACAATCTTTTCTTTTAGAAAACCTTTAGACCACATACTTAGAATCAAACAAAGTATCAACAGCCCGTTTCCTATGCTTCTACGGAGGAAGCATTTTTCGAGTTCTATCAGAAGAACAGAAAAGAAGAAGAGATTTCGAGTTTTTGGTAATCAGGCGACACCCGGATTTGAACTGGGGAAAAAGGATTTGCAGTCCCCCGCCTTACCACTCGGCCATGCCGCCAAAATGATACAAAAATACTTTTCTTCCAAACCCCCTTTTGGTTGTATTTGATCCACCCCTTCAATTTATTGTATAGTATCTGAAAATACACATTTGATTGCTCAATAGAAAAGCGAGAGAATGTTTTTAGCATTGTGTATTTTCAGCCGATAAATTTGAACCATTAACTATTGACTCCTTAGTTCGAATTCATGAACGATTCTGGGATTTGAATTTCAAATTGTGTTTTCCTAATGACATAAGAAAATAAAAATTGAGACCGAACCAATCAGTATTGATTTTTTCAATCAAAAAATCTTTCTCCACTTCAATTATAACAAAACATATGAGTATATGTAAACCCCAGAACATAAATTGTTACACAGATATCTATTATTTAGATATGTTTATTTAGATATGTTGTCGATAGGGAATTATCAAAAAATGATCCTACTTCATGCATTGAATAGAAATTCTCTTTTGATAGAGCACAACCAGGGCTATTCCGAATAGAACCGGCAATAAAAGAGAAGTCGGATATTCTAGCTATCTGGAT